CCGCCGATTCTTTCTAGCCGAGCTTCTCGGTCTGTCATTATACCTCGAGAAGTAGAAATAATTACAATTCCCATCCCGCCTAAAATGCGCGGGATTCGTCGATAATTAGAATAGATTCGTAGACCAGGTCGACTGACCCGTTTTAAATTTAAAAGATTTCTACAGGGCCTTTTCCTATTCCTTCTATGTCGTAGCGTTAAAACCAAAAAATCTTTGTTGCTTTCTCGATGTTTTCTCACGTTTTCGATAAAACCCTCTCTTAAAAGTATTTTGACAATATTTTCGGTAATATTAGTAGCTGTTATTCGAACTACTCTTTTTTTATCCATATCAGCATTTCGTATAGAGGTTATTACCTCAGCAATAGTGTCCCTGCCCATGATGAACTAAAATAGTTGGTGACTCAAAATTTGATATAATCAACATGCTTATTTCTTTTTTTTTTTTTTTATGAATATTTTATGAATAAAGGTATATGCGTGAGATACAATCTATTTCTCAATTCATTTCTTTCAACTATCCCACTATAAAATAGCGCGATCCCCCTTTTATAATACTTCGGGAGCTAATGAAACTATTTTAGTAAAATTAAATTGTCTTAATTCCCGGGCGATTGCGCCAAAAATTCGCGTTCCTTTTGGATTTCCTTCTTGATCAATAACAACTGCAGCATTGTCATCATATCGGATTATCATACCGTTATCACGTTTGAATTCTTTACAGGTACGCACAATTACAGCTCTGACCACTTCTGATTTTTCTAGGGGCATATTTGGTACTGCTTCTTTGATCACAGCAACAATAACGTCACCAATATGAGCATATCGACGATTGCTAGCTCCTATGATTCGAATACACATCAGTTCTCGAGCCCCGCTGTTATCTGCTACATTTAAATGGGTCTGAGATTGAATCATATCATTTTGTAATTTGTTCTTTTAATGTAAAGGATAAAAAAAAGAAATATTTTTTGTCTAAAAAGAAAAAATAAAGAAATAAGCAATTTTTTTTCACACCCAAGACTTTAGTTCTACCCTTTTCTCCTTTATCCCGAAATAATGAATTGAGTCCGTATAGGCATTTTGGATGCTGCTATTGAAATAGCCCTTCTAGCTATATTTTCTGTTACTCCGCCCATTTCATAAAGTATTCGGCCCGGTTTAACAACAGCTACCCAATATTCCGGGGATCCTTTCCCCGAACCCATACGTGTTTCTGCGGGCCTTAGTGTAACTGGTTTGTCTGGAAATATACGTACCCATAGTTTTCCCCCACGACGTGCATTTCGTGTCATTGCCCGTCGACCGGCTTCTATTTGTCTAGATGTGATCCAAGCGGGTTCGAGTGCCTGAAGAGCATATTTACCGAAACAAATACGATTCCCTCGATACGATATTCCCTTCATTCTTCCTCTATGTTGTTTACGGAATCTGGTTCTTTTAGGGTTATAGTTGATGGTTGATTATGAATTCCATCTCTACTGCAGAACCGGACGTGAGAGTTTCTTCTCATCCGGCTCCTCGCGAATAAAAGAATTAAAAAACAAAAAAGATTTCGAATCTTAATTAATTAAATTAAATTAAACATTAAATAATTAACTAATTAAGATATATAGTAAGATATACATGTATTTAAATAGAATCGTGGAATTTTTTGAGACTTCATATAATCTAATCTATTAGTAATCTATAGATCTTGTTTAAATAGACAATTAAAGATTTTAGTTTATATTTTCGAAATCATATTGTTATTTTTAATTGTTATTTTGAAATATAAATAGAACAAATTTTTTTTCTTTTTATCGTCCAAATTTATCAATTCAAAAAAAAGAAAGTTTTCGCGGGCGAATATTTACTCTTCTATTTCAATTTTTTCAATTTTCGGCTTGTCTCCTGACTTCTTACAATAGATGAATTGACCTCCGGTTCATTTCGCCATCCCGACCAGTGAATCATTAAGATTCCTTTTTCACTAAAATCTTTTGCATTCACAGCTTCCATCGTTCCCATCGCTTCTTACTTAATGCTTAGGTCCAATTTTTACAACGGAGCTCGTAATGAAATTTGTTCTTGAGTCAATCTTCTTAGTCTTTATTGGCTCGAAGCTCTTGATTTTTTTGTTTTGTTCTATAATCTATAATTTTAAATTTAATTAATTTTAAATTTAATTATGTTATATATTAAATTATATTAAATAAGAACATTTAATTATGTTATATAAGAATCAGTATTAATGCTTTATTACACTGCCTTTTATGAGGTGACTTATAGACCTTACATATTACATATTGGAATTCTATATCATTGATATTTTTTTATCTCTTTCTCTCATCCTTCCATTTATATCCACATCTTTCTTCTCTATTTTGTTTTTCTATTTTGCTTTACAGCTTAAAAATCAGATTGATTTTTTTTCAGAAACACCAAATTTCAGTTGCTACAAAGATATGACCAATATATCATATCTTGACTGGTTCTTTAGATCGAGATAATGCGAAGTA